ATTGGAAATACTAATGGAAGTGAAAACCCCCTTATAGATAAAAACACTCATAGTTGGGAGGATAGTGAGAGCCCCTCTTGCGATAATATTGATCATTTATTCCATGTCATAGGCATTCCGAGTTTCCTCTCTGATGATACTTCTTTTTTAGTTCAAGACAGTGATGGTCACAATTATTCCATATATTTTGATATTGAAAAGAATATTTTTGAGATTGACAATGAGCCCCTTCCCCTGTTTCGAGGTAAACTAGAAAAAGCACTTTCTAGATATAGTTTGAATAGTTACATTCTAAATTGCATTGACAATTATCTTGATATTGAAATCCTTATGAATAGTGACATTTATAGTTCTATTTTTAATGTAGACCAAAAGGCTATTAGATACATTGTTACTTACATTTGTTATGAAATGGATTCCCATGAAGAAAGCGATTCCCATATGCAACAAAATCCCAGTATAAGTATAAATTACAAGGATTTGTGGGTTCTATGCGAAAATTGTTATGAATTAAATTATAAGAGGTTTTTGAAGGAAAAATTGAATATTTGTGAACACTGTGGGTCTCATTTGAAAATGAGTAGTTCAGATAGAATTGAACTTTTGATTGATCCCGGCACTTGGGCTCCAATGGATGAGGACATGTTTTCTGTGGCCCTTGAATTTGATTCGGAGGAGGAGGATGCCTATGAAGATAAAAAAGATGGCGATGAGGACATTATTTCTGTGGCCCCTGAATTTGATTCGGCGCGGGCTCCAATGGGTGATGGAATGGCTTGTTTTGCGGGCCCCACTGATTCGAAGGAGGAGGGGTCTTATATCGATCGTATTGATTCTTATCAAAAAGAGACAGGGTTAAATGAGGCTGTTCAAACAGGCATAGGTCAATTAAATGGCATTCCCCTAGCAATTGGGGTTATGGAGTTTCAGTTCATGGGGGGGAGTATGGGATCCGTAGTAGGCGAGAAAATAACCCGTTTGATCGAATATGCTACTGATAAATCTCTACCTGTTATTATAGTGTGTGCTTCCGGGGGAGCCCGTATGCAAGAAGGGAGTTTGAGTTTGATGCAAATGGCAAAAATATCTTCCGCTTCATATAACTATCAATCAAATAAAAACGTATTATATGTATCGATCCTTACATCTCCTACAACCGGTGGAGTGACCGCCAGCTTTGGTATGTTAGGGGATATCATTATTGCCGAACCTAATGCCTACATTGCATTTGCGGGTAAAAGAGTAATTGAAGAAACATTGAAAACCGAAATACCTGAAGGTTCACAAGAGACTGAGTATTTATTCGAGAAAGGCTTATTCGACCCAATCGTACCACGTAATCCTTTAAAAGGCGTTCTGAGTGAGTTGTTTCAACTTCATGGTTTCTTTCCGGTGAATCAAAATGAAAGTCAAAAAAAGGGGGATTTGTTATAGCCGCATATATATAATAGAAGAACTTCATCCAATTTAAAGGGGATCTCACACCACAAGACAGAGAACAATAACCGAGAAAAAAGGTCTAATTTCTAATTATGGAAACAACAAGTTGTTGTTCTTAACAATAAAACAACAATTCGTATATATGATATAACTAGAATAACCGAAACAGAGATCTATTCTATTCAATTAACCGCGGTCATCTTATTATATCCGAGTAATTGAACATGCATAAGAAAGATCCACCTTATTTACAATTCCAAGAAGGCGGGTCTTTCTTATGCATACAGGCCCATTCAAATCCATAAGTATAAGTAAAGTAGATAAACAGGAATCAGAATTAACGGCAGTACATACAAGATAGAGATTTGAGATGTTAAGTTAAATACTTAATCTTATAAAGAAACCAAAAAAATCAAAAATGAAAACCTCACTGAAAAAAAAAAAAAATCTCGACTGAATCTTTCAGAAAGTCAAGGTATTTGTAAGAAAAAGCCTTTTTATTCTGAAAAGGCTGTATATCATCATTCATAACATAGATAAGGATACAAAACGTGCAGTTTTGTACTCATTCATTAGCCTTGTTGGCTTTCTTGTTCCGGCATTTTTAGTCCGATTTTTATTACGAAGGCTATAAAAGCCTTGGGAAAAAACCCTTCTTCTTTTTCTTTTTTTTATTTACATGATTTTTTATATCATGTAAATAAAAAAAAGAAGAAGAAGAAAAAAAAAGGACGAATCTTAAGTATATTAAGTATAGATAATGTACATAGTCTATGTACATTATCTATACTTAATATACTTAAGATCTCTTTACTTTATAAGATAAGAGGTTAAAATATTCAATCGAGGTATCTAGTCTATGGAAACTTTCAGCTTCCCTGCTTTTTTTGTACCTATCGTGGGCCTAGTATTTCCTGCAATTGCAATGGCTTCTTTATCTATTCATGTTCAAAAAAACAAGATTATCTAGCTCCAACGGGAGTAAAATATGAAAATGACTTTGTTTGAAAGACCCTATTATATTGTATAAAAGAAAAATAGTTCTATATAATTAGAATTATTCCTAATGATTCCAATTCTAATAGTGCTAGTTGGTGAAAGTTACTTTTTCGCTTGGGTTATTCTCTCAATTCCAATAAAATGCACCTGGATCTTGTATGAACTGGCGATCAGAACGTATATGGATAGAACTTATAACGGGGTCTCGGAAAACAAGTAATTTCCTTTGGGCCTGTATCCTTTTTTTAGGTTCATTAGGATTCCTATTGGTTGGAACTTCTAGTTATCTTGGTCGCAATCTGATATCCTTATTTCCGTCTCAGCAAATCCTTTTTTTTCCACAAGGGGTCGTGATGTCCTTCTATGGGATCGCGGGTCTCTTCGTTAGCTCCTATTTGTGGTGCGCTATTTGGTGGAATGTAGGTAGTGGTTATGAGCAATTCGATAGAAAAAAGGGAAAAGTTTGTATTTTTCGTTGGGGATTTCCTGGAAGAAATCGTCGCATTTTCTTTCGATTCCTTATGAGAGATATCCAATCGATTCGAATCGAAGTTATAGAGGGTCTTTATCCTCGTCGTGTACTTTATATGGAAATCAGAGGTCAGGGAGCCCTTCCGCTGACTCGTACTGATGAGAATTTGACTCCACGAGAAATTGAACAAAAAGCTGCTGAATTGGCCTATTTCTTGCGCGTACCTATTGAAGTATTTTGAAATGAACTGAAGCATTTTTCTTTGCATTGGGCAAGAGGCCCAGGAATCCAATCCTCTTTGTTTTTTTTTTTGCTAGAGAGCTCCTCTTTCATAAAAATACAAGATTGAGTAGAGTCCAGCCAGGAAGTCGCTTCATTTCATTAAAAATTGACTGATTCAAAATGACAAAAAAGAAAACATTTGCCCCCTTTCCATATCTTGCATCTATAGTCTTTTTACCCTGGTGGATCTCTTTCTCATTTAACAAAAGTATAAAGTCTTGGGTTAGTAATTGGTGGACTACTAGTCAATCCGAAACTTTTTTGAATGATATTCAAGAAAAGAAGATTTTAGATCAATTCATAGAATTAGAAGAACTCTTTTTTTTGGACGAAATGATAAAGGAGTACCCGGAGACGCATATACAAAAGCTTCGTATAGGAATCCACGAAGAAACAATACAATTGGTTAAGATGCACAATGAGGGTCATATCCATACCATTTTGCATTTCTCGACAAATATAATAAGTTTTGCTATTTTAAGTGGTTATTCTATTCTGTGTAATGAAGAACTTGCCATTCTTAATTCTTGGGTTCGAGAATTTCTCTATAATTTAAGCGACACAATAAAAGCCTTTTCTATTCTTTTGTTAACTGATTTTTGTATTGGATTCCATTCGCCTCGTGGTTGGAAACTAATAATTTCTTTTGTCTACAAGGATTTTGGATTTTCTCATAATGATCAAATTCTATCTGTTCTTGTTTCTATTTTTCCAGTCATTCTAGATACCTTTTTTAAATATTGGATTTTCCATTATTTAAATCGTGTATCTCCCTCGCTTGTAGTGATTTATCATTCAATGAAAGACTAAAGAATGATTCACTAATATGAATCCAATGATAATCTTTCTTACTTCGTCCATAAACAAATCAGTCAAAATCTTAAGCACTCTTTCTCTTTTTATTCATCCAGGGGAGTATTCCTGTATTCCAGTAAAATAATAAAATAGTCTAATCGTGGATAGGAAACTATACTAGCAGCCTACCTAATTTATTGTATAAATGTATCCATTTTTGGGATCAATGATTGGACCATGCAAAATAGAAATATCTTTTCTTGGGTAAAGGAGCAGATGACTCGATCCATGTCTCTATCGATCATGCTATTGATATATATAATAACTTGGGCATCGATTTCACATGCATATCCCATTTTTGCACAACAGAGTTATGAAAATCCACGAGAAGCAACCGGGCGTATTGTATGCGCCAATTGCCATTTAGCTAATAAGCCCGTGGATATTGAGGTTCCACAAGCAGTACTTCCTGATACTGTATTTGAAGCAGTTGTTAGAATCCCGTATGATATGCAACTGAAACAAGTTCTTTCTAATGGGAAAAAGGGGTCCTTGAATGTAGGGGCGGTTCTTATTTTACCGGATGGATTCGAACTAGCGCCTCCTGATCGTATTTCTCCCCAAATGAAAGAAAGGATGGGTAATCTGTCTTTTCAGATTTATCGCCCGACTCAAAAAAATATTCTTGTGATAGGACCTGTTCCTGGTCAGAAATATAGGGAAATCACCTTTCCTATTCTTTCACCGGACCCTGCTACTAAGAAAGATGTTTACTTCTTAAAATATCCTATATACGTTGGTGGGAACAGGGGAAGGGGGCAGATTTATCCCGATGGGAGTAAGAGTAACAATACAGTATATAATGCTACAACAGCAGGTATAGTAAGCAAAATAGTGCGTAAAGAAAAGGGGGGGTATGAAATAAACATAGTGGATGCATCTGACGGACACCAAGTCGTAGATATTGTACCTCCAGGACCAGAACTTCTTGTTTCTGAAGGTGAATCCATTA